TCCAATAATCTAATTGTTGAATCAATTGGGCCTTGTAATAATTCTTAGCAGAAAAAAAAGAACTTTTTTGAAAAATATTGTTTCTTTCATTCTTGTATTGGATTTCACCAAATGAAAATGACTCATTTAATTTTAATAAATTATTACTTTTATAACTATAAAAAATCTTTCTAAATGTAATGACTAGAAGTGCTACTGATAATAATGATCCACAAAGAAGAGCCGCATAACTCAATATCATCATACTTACGTGCATTATTAACCACTCCGATTGTAGAGCGGGTACTAATATTGTGGGTTTATGTATTTCAGTTAAAAGACCCGAAGTAGCAAAGCCTTGGGTAAAAATAGTACTTGAGGCAGTTATTGTGGTTAAATAATTATTTCTTATTTTGAAATAAGGGACTATATGAATAAGGGAGAAACTCCATGAAAGAAAGATTAATGATTCATATAAATCACTTAGTGGGAAATGGCCCGAATAAATCCAACGAGTGATTAATAATCCTGTTAGACATAAAAAAGTAGCTATCATCCCCTTTTCTGACGAATCATATGGTTTTATTATTTCATTGCCCAATAAGGTTATCAAATGAATTGTAATTACAATTGAAACAATCGAAAAGGAAATATGAGTTAATATATGCTCTAAAGTTGAAAATATCATAAAAATGAAAAAAGGGAGGGAATCCCCTAAATTAATTAAGAAATAGAAATCTGCAATTTCATTTATTTTTATTATAGGATCTATTGGATCTCTTTTAGAAGATGACATGCCGCCACTCGGACTCGAACCGAGATGCTCTAGCACTGCTTCCTAAGAGCAGCGTGTCTACCGATTTCACCATAGCGGCTTGCTCGAACTCATAATAGCCTATTTATATTCAATCGTCGAGATTGAACAAGTCAATTCAATCAAATAAGTTTTTTAGTAAATATTCAAATTGATAAAAAAAATGAGTTTCAAAGTCAATTTGAAGGTTCATTAGTTTCATTTATTTTCCTTTAGGGTGTCCGGTTTATTTATCTTAGGGCTTTGACGTAGTTTATCCTATTCTAAAATCCAACTTTTGCAACTAGATAATTCTCTCGATAGAATAAAAAAAATATTTTCATTTTTTACTTTTATTCATACTTAAAAATTTCTCGTTTATCTGATTTCATAAATTTGAAACAAAAAATAAATTTTCTCAATGAATCCAAAATATGGCTATTTTGGATTACTCCAAATTGACACATTATTTGTACATAATATCTCAACAATTAAGTTCTTTTATTGATTGGGCTGAAAATTGGAGATATATGGGAAATCCATATAGTAATTCGGAGAAATTAAGAAGTCAGAAAGTTCTAAAAAATAAAAATTTTTTAACATGGAATCCATTAGTTTCAACAATTCATTAATTTTAACTAAAAATCTTATATCTGCCCTTCCTGAGAAAGAGAAAATTTTTTCATTATATTATTGTAAAGGTCGATGGGGAAAATAAGACTCCCCACCACCAAAATCTGAGTGAAAATATACTAAAAAGAAATCAAAAATCTTGTATTTTTTTCTTGATTCTTTTTTTTAGAATTCAAAAAACGGAAGAATTCTTCTTTTAGACATCTTATAAGATTAAGATTGAAACTTGGTCTATTTCATATTGATTAGAATAGGGACTGCTAATTGTGAATTTTATATTAACAAATTACTGAGCCAATTTTTCGAGTCAAACCTATTCCGATTATTCCAATATTTTAGGACTTATTTGTTTGTCGTACAAAAAAACTTTTTGAATTCCCGGTAGAAAGAGATTTCCCTAATGACAAAGCTTTTAACGCCGCCCAATATCCTTTCCTTTTCCAAATATTTTTACGAATACGCTTTTTTGATATAGAAGTACGTTTTTTTGGAACTGCCATTTAAAAATGAAGAAGTTACTCATTGTTATAGTTGGATGTGAAAGACATCTATTGTTCAAAAGGAATTATTATTTCTTATTCATTATCCATTTTTATCTATTTTTTCTCTAAATAATATTCTCTTCATAAAAAAGAAATATAGATATGTGAAAAATCCGTGAAAATTGGATCAAAAATTACTCGAAATAAGAAATTTTTGATTCCATACAATATTCGTAAAACCAAAAATTTTTGGATTGGAACTCTTAGTTCTCGTTCTTTATTTCTCAAATTTATATCTTTAGAATCTGCTATGTCATAGAAATCAAACTAAAAAAAAAAAAAAAATAAAGAACCTAAAAGGCCTTGATTTTCGTCATTCTATACTTTATTTACATGTAATAAAATACCTGAAAGGATTGTCAACTTTTGCCTAATAAAAAACTTGAGTCTTTTTTTAGTCAAACTCGAGAAAGAATACACCTAAATTCAATTTTTAAATTCGAATGAGACTATTAATAAATCTGTTAAAGGATACGTGGTTTGATAAAAAAATATCTCAGTCATTTTTTATCCTTTCTCGATAAAAAAAGTTCATTCTAGATCTCTAATATTC